CTAAGGGGGAAGAGTTTTGACTGAAGCCGAAAGGTCTCCTAAAGGAATGGTAGCACCACAATCCACCCAGACGCGGCCATCATAAAAGGTTCGTGCGACGGCGGCGGAGGCAGGTTCGGGATAATCTATTCCATCTTTTTCTTTTCTCTCTCTCTTTTTCTGAATTTTCCTCTTCCCTCCCTCTCGCCTAAATTCAATGGGATGAACTTATCCCTCTTGAAACATTTCCAGAAACTCTAGTCCTCTTATTTCCTCTTCTTCTTTCGGTGGAGCTTCCTCTCTAGGTTCTTCTTGCAGCCTTATCCCTTTTCCAAATTCTTCTTCCCTTAGGATCGCCTTTGGAAGCCGTAACGTAGGGGTCATGATGATCCAGTGGGAGGGATCTTCCTCACAAAGCCAGATAGCATTAATAGCTTTAATTGTAGTGATGGTAGGGGATGTTGGAAATCGGACACTTCCTCGGCCCAGCATGTTGAGACCGGAGCGTGACTAGGGGGCTGCTCTATTCTCCCATTTTTTCGTTGGGGTTCTTAGGAGCTTCCTGTTCATCCGCCACGTTGATTTTTCCTTCTTCTATGAAATCTTGCATTTTGTGCTTCAGCGCGGAACATTCCCCTTCCACCTTCGCCTTTGACTATATAAGGTCGGGAGAGGCTCCCGATTTCTGGTTTATAGGCGATCATATGCCGAAATCAAGTAGAACCTTAAGTCCAAGTCAAATAAATAGGGCGAATTGAATATTCATTTGAATTGAAATTCATTTGAATTGAATAGAATAAATTAAATTAATATATATTCATTTGAATTTGAAAAATGAAAGCTGCTTGTTAGGTGTAGTGCTAACGCAACGCCTCCACTTGCGTAGTAGTTTGCTCCTACGTTTGCAGGCTCGGCAAAAACGAGACTAGGGACTATGAACCCTACCATATTCCTAAATCATTATTTTTTAGAGAATGCTCCCCGCTTTTTTCCTGTGGTTACTATTAGAACACAAGCCAAGGAACTAAAAACCACAGCACAAGCACCTACTGAGATGAGCCCTTTGCTTCCGGTAAGGAAAATAGTACCCCATAGTAAACGTAGAACGCGAGCGTTGAGGCCAATGTGCCCCGGCTGGCTGGTGGCATGACTTGACTGTAATGAGTAAGAAGGGATTAAGGAACTACTCAAACAGCGATTCCCGTTTTTGGGCTAGTTGACTCTTAGCTTCCAGCGAGCTACGTGCATCAGCTTTTTTTGACAAACGATTCCTCCCGTGTGAAGTATCTTCTCGATTCCTCCACGACTCAAAGTAGTCCGTCAACTGAACTTGACTGAAGGTACCGGCTTTTCATTCCCACCAAGGATCGTTTAGAGAACTTGACTGGCAGTCTATAGCTACGGAGCATGTATCCAAACCGTCTACTTCACGAGCCGACAGTGTTCACAGCGAGTTCAGTCTATAGTGACGGAACGTTTCTGCCTGAGGGTCTCCATGGAACGAGTATTCACTACCGCTTACAGCGCCTTCATTCACTCGTCTTGCGACTTCGTAACTGTTCTGCGGACACGTGGAGTCGAACGTCTCTCTACAATGTAGCGTAGGTAGACTGATTATTGTAGGTGACTGTCTCTAGTGGTTTAGAGTCAGTTCTGTTGCTACCAACTTCTTTGTTTGTAGTCTAGTAGATCTACATGTTCTAGTAGATCTAAAGTAGGTTTGTGTTCAGCAACAGAAAGAGGTGAGGTTCTGCTTTCTTACACTGAGAAGCCTCGAAAGGCATACGAGTGCGCCTCTCGTAGACGAATACCGACTCAGTCCGCTCCTACTGCGCGGGAGTATCCGCCAGTCGGATGTCGGGTCGGGATGACGGGCGCTGGTCCGGGACGCAAGGAAGTGGGAGCTAGCAGGCTATTCCCTCTCCTTCCTTCGTCAGTCGACAGCCCCTGCTTGGTTGAATAGATTGCCTTGACCCCGCCCATATCAAATCTCAGGGGGCATGGAAGTGAGTAAGCAAGCGGTTCCGGGTCATCAACTTTGACTGGCTCCTTCCCTGCCCTATCACTACAAGCCGGAATTAAATAAGTGAGTCGAAGCCCTGGGGAGACGGATAAGCAGGTTGGAGCATCTAAGCCCCGTCTGCTTGCCCTTCCGAATCGATTCATTGACCCCAGACATGTGATCCGATCCTCATGAATGAATGCTCTGACCGGCGGGCCGGCCTATCTCGTATCGTAGCTATCTCCCAAAGGTTCCGGGTGGGATCTTTGCCCTTCCTTCCGATGATAACTGTTAATTGCCTACATCTATATATAAACGCTCCCTCGGGAATTGAAAGACAGATTGTAGATAGAATGCAGCCTCCGTCCGATGAAAGCGGGATTCGAACGACTGGTGTCCACTCCTGCTTATGGAAAGATATAGGAATGGTCTGATCGTCCCCTTTTCGGACGGAGAGAGTGGAATAGATCTATCTGTATATCCAGGATCCCTTTGATTCATCCCGAAACCAGTTAGCTG